TCGATCATTGACAAGGTTCAAAGAAAGGGTGGGCCATTGATAAAGAATCGATGGAAAACCACAATGCTAGCAGATGGCGGGCCTCCGCTTTTCTTTTCATTAATGAAACCCGCCAGTTATTATGAACTCAAATAAAAAAAATATGGATTTAGAAGGCTTGTTCAAAAGAAAAAAAGACGTGGGTGGCATTATGACTGGGGTGTCAGTTAGAAAGGTTCTTACAATGTTCGTTCAATCAAGCAGCATTCTTTTTTTCTTAACTTAAGGAGAGGGAAGAGGGCTTTCTAAGAAGGGCTTGGGACCTATGAACAGAACAACACAACAAAATGATGAAATGAAGAAGAATGAACGGGAGGCATCGGAGGAAGGACTGACGAACTTCTTACTTGTGTTTGGTTAACTACTTTACTGACTTGGGGTTCTTTCTCGTAAGTGGTATACCTACACCCCGCACGCACACTCACTATATCTATATACGTATAAGTTTCTAGCCTTTCGAAAAAGCCCCTCTCCCTTCGTCTACGCGCTTCTGCTTAGTATGTCGTTTATATGCTTCTTAATAAGCCAGAGGCCCCTCTTTTTTGTTCTTCTTTTGCTTGCGCACCAATCCAGGGGCTAAGGGACCCAATTCTTAAGACTCAAGATGCAACTTACGGCAGTCTTTGATCTAGCTATAAGGCTTCGAGCTGGCTCAGAATACCCGGCTTTAGAGCTTGATGCAGTCAAACTTGACCCTATTTCAAGGTTGCCGCTAAGCAACATTTTCTGATGATGGTGAAGAGTATTCTCCCACAATGTCTGTTGGCAGGTCGGCTTCCGGAGTTTGAGTCTCAAGCTAGGGATCACCACTTCCTTTAGCAGAAGCTCCGATATGAAATAGCAATCGTTATAGATAGACTTTGAGATGCTTGAATAGCTGCAGCCTAGCCTTTTCGTTAACTGGATCTCCTACCTCCACTGTTAATAAGTGGCGGCAAGACTCGAATCCTGGACCTCTGCCTGCTCTACTATGGTGAATTGTGTGAACCGTCTCATCTAAAAAACTTAGATATCAGAGAGGGAACACTTTGATTTAGTTAATTATGTATTAACAGCTAGTACGTCGTTGCTGAGTTAGAATACCCCAAACAGTGTCATTTGAACACTTGGTTAAAAAAGAATTTTGAAGAAAGTCAAGCGCACCAAGTGCGTGTGATAACTAGAAATTCACAATTATAAAGAGTCTATAGTTTCCCATAGAAAGCATGTGGCTCAACAGTTTCAAGATTTAGGCAGAGTTTTGGTTATGTCTATCTTATCCACCATATATAACAATGAACTTTGTCCAACACCATTAAACAGGATAGAGCAACGCTTAACTTGCAGTTCATGACACAATGGAGCATCTTAGACAAGATGAAATTGAGGATTTGTCATTGTCCCCTCCAGCTGTTGGCTCCATGCAGATTGCTGGAAGCAATGGCTTTGGCCATAACATAGAGTTCATGTCTCAAGCTTACCTCAGAAACAGAAGCTCTGAAATTGATATAGAGGTAGAGGATGATACATCAATTGCTGATAAAGATCAACCCCTCCCCATATTTCTCAAGGTACTTTTTTTTTCTCTAACCAATCTTTCATTTCTCAGAAATGTTTCAAAGAATCAAATTGTTGATATATGTTTCAGAGTTTTGGCTTCTGCCATTTAAATGGTCTTTGAATGCAGTTCGCGGATGTTGAGTACAAGGTGAAGATTAGCCAAGCTTCCTCCAACAATCCTGTCAAGGCAGTTGTATCAAAGGTAGCTTCCCAGTTTGAGCATGACAATTACAAGCAGATACTCAAGGGTATAACAGGAAGGGTGAAATTCTTGCCTTAATGGGGCCTTCTGGCAGTGGGAAAACAACCTTGTTAAAGATATTGGGAGGAAGATTGCAAGAAAATGTCAGAGGAACTGTCACATACAATGACATCCCATATAATACAGCTATCAATAGGAGGTATATTACCTATCCATCAATAATTCTTTTTTCCTTCTCTCTTTCTATTGCCTTAAAACCAAGAATATAGAAAAGTCTTTCTTTCAATGTACATGATTTTGTATTAACTTCCATACCGAATTGAGCAATGTTGTGCTAGGTGGGTTTCGTGACACAAGATGATGTGCTTTTTCCACAATTGACTGTAGAGGAACCCTTAGTTTTTGCTGCATTCTTAAGACTTCCAAGCAAGATGAGTCGACGTCAGAAGTATGAAAGAGCTGAAGTGATTATTAAAGAATTAGGCCTGGAAAGGTATGTGAGCTACCTTTCCATGAACTTCCTTCTCGCCCTTGATTACAAAGCACCACAATCTAAAACTGTCAAAAGAAATTGAACATGATTGTTGCAACTGTTCATTCCTGAATTTCACAATCATAGATGTCGTCACACGAGAATAGGTGGAGGACTTATTAAAGGCATATCTGGGGGAGAGAGAAAAAGAACTAGCATAGGGTATGAAATCCTTGTTGATCCTTCTCTCCTCTTGCTCGACGAACCAACTTCAGGCCTTGATTCGTCCTCCGCAAGGAAGGAACGAGTCGGTTCCCCTTTCCGTCTTTCGGTAGCATAAAGAAAATAGATTCAAATTGACAAACCACCAAAAGAGTGAGAAAAAGGGGGCAAGTGTACATTAGGCCATGTGCAACAAACAAAGTACAAGGATAGCACCGTACCCTCATAGTCCTCAATCTTTGGCACATCTGGATCGGGATCGGCGGAAACTCACTCGGTCTGCGCGTCTACCGGGGCACCATACTTACTTTTTTCTTTATGATATAAGGAGTGCACGGAACTTCATAAAGAGTGAATAGAATTCACTCTATACCCATATCCCTGGAACAACTGTAAAATAAACTCCATCTTAGTCTACCCGACTTTGACTTTGACTTGAAAGAGTAAGTTTTCGCCTCTGTTGTTGAAAAGTCAGGACCCGTTGGGGAATCTATTCTAGACCCGCCTGCCGGCCCTAAATCTATCTTACTCTTCCTTGGTCTCTTCCACGGATCGGTGGATATGAAATAGAATGAATTCAAGGACAAAGTCGCCGGTATACTGTGATCCAGATCCAGGAAGGGCCAGACATGAATCGGAAAGAGTCACTTTCCTCATAGGAGAAAGGGTGCGCGCTAAAGCTAGAGCAGCTCTTTTTCGCGATATAGGTGTAATTTAATTAATTCAGTACTTAAGGTCTTCCCTCGTCAAACGAATAAAAAAAAATCAGGTTGGCTTTTCGCCGTGCTCCTTTTTTTCAGTTATAGGGCGGAGAGAGGGAGGCAACTGAAACTTTTAGAGTCGAGTTTACGCTCTTTCCTCCTCTTTCGATAAGCTTTTCATAGCCGTAGTCGTACTCAAGTACCCTTGCAGGGGAATCCACTTCTGAGATGGAGAGAATCCCGGGATGCATATGCTCTTTTCAGGGTTGAAGGAAGAAGTAAGCGCAGCTATTGGACTTCTTTGTGGTATGGCAGCAGTAGCAAAGAAAGAAGCTGCTCACTCTGCTTTACCGAGAAAGGGGTGACTATCATACGGAAATGAAACTAGTAAAGTAAGATGCCGGAACTCTTGCTTTCGTCTTGTCTTTACTCTTCCCCCCATCCTCCCGTCGCCTGTCCACTCAACTCTGATACCCGAATCTCCTTTTGTTTGAAGTTTATTGGACATGAATGAACCCGAACAGACGTACCCGCTGCTTCTGCTTTCTGCCATATGGGTTCAGTTTCATAATGTTATTACCGGACTCCATTTATTGAATTTGGTCTAGCTATATTACAAGCTTATGTTTTTACGATCTTAATCTAATTATAGTAGACAACCGACTTTCTTAATAAAGAGAAGTTGGGGACATAGTAAACCTCCTACTATAAGAGCGATTCCCTGGGACCGGAAGGGGAAAGATTGAATCTTGAAAGACTGAGCCCCCGGCTAGCAAGATCGGGAGGGTTAGTGTCCTCTTAAGAAGGAATACCCAACTTCTGGGGTCAGCTTCGATCACGAGGAGAGAAGAGCGGACCATTGAAAGTCTCAATTCCTATCCGCCCAAGGTAGAGAGTTCGATTTCAAATCCAACGATTTATTGACCTACGAATCCGCTATTACGCAACTCAACCCTTCTCCGCAAACTCTTTCAGTTGTTGGATGCGCAAAACAACCTATTCCCCTTTACGACGACTCGGTGACCTTTGACACGTTACACCTGGTTGCACGTAATCTTTACTTTCGCCTTTCACTCGTGCAGTTGGACTGACTAGTGACTTTAAATTAAACCTTGAGACCGAGCCCTGCCTCTCACCTTTCGGTTCATTGCAAGGAAAGACTAAAAAGAAAAAAGGAAGCTTTCGGCGGACACAAGCCCTCGGGACTTGACACTTGGACACCGGGAAGCTTGCCCCTTGAGACTGGGTCCTTCGTTTGGAACTGCCCTTTTCCTTTCCAAAGTGGAATTCCTCCTTGCTTTCCCCTTTGACCTGTGCCAAACTCCACTTTTGCTGTTGCCAGGTGGAATGATTCATTCAACCTCGGTATCGGCAACCAAGACACCCTTCTCTGTCGAATGAATCTTCAAATCATCATCTTCAAACCACGACTCCGATCACGGTTTCCAGTTGACTTTATCTCAGGTGACAGGGGCAGGAGAACACTTCACAAAATGCGCTTTGACAGCGAGCGAGATCTTTGAAATTCAATCAGAACAGCACTGGGTGGGTAAGATATAGGATTCTTGTCTGAGTCGCGTGGATCACAAAATGGATCTATGATTTCAAGTCCACTCGTTGATTTCGAGAAAACCGAATCAATTGGCTTTTTTCCCAGCGATGCCTCCAACTCGAGATTTTTCTTCATAGAACTGGCCATCAAATGTATATTCATCCATCTATCAGCTGCGTCTTCTTTAGTGAATGAAAGAGGGACTCGTTTCATAGGTAGCAAGGATAGGAAGAAGGGGTTCAATGAAGGCTGCTGTTGAGGTTTTTATTCCAA